TCACTAAAGTGATATCCGTATAGATATCAATATATCACTTGTGACTTTCTTTGTTACAAAACACAAATTTTAATCTAAAATTGAAATGATTAAAATGAAATCATAAGAAGGAATATGTAAGCTACCCACTTGATTTCCATGGGATTGTAGTTCAATTGGTCAGAGCACCGCCCTGTCAAGGCGGAAGCTGCGGGTTCGAGCCCCGTCAGTCCCGGCGGATTCAATACATCAACTCCCCTTTTTGTTTCTGGGCAAGGGGATGAAAATGGTTTCATTTATCTTTTTGTTTTATTTTTCTTTTTTCATAAAACAAAAGAAAGGGTCGATTATTTTAACTAGGGTAGAGAGACATATGTAAATTAATTATAATTATTGAGAGCATTCAACACTTCAAGAAAGAGAAACTGTATGGGGTTTCCGCTTTTTGTCAACTGATCTCCCATTAATTCGTGTAGGAAAATGGAATAGGATAGCGTATAATACATTTGCCAAGAGTACCTATATATACTTTTCTTTCTATGAAGTCAAGGAATTTTAAATAGTTCGAATCCAACCAAGGAAAGAGGATTTTTTTTTAATAAAGATAAAATGCGTCTTCCCTAATGAATATGCTCTTTTTAAAGATTAGAGGCGATGTCGAATAAAAAACTCGTAAGAAAAATTAACGAGTTAATTTTTTTGAATATTTTCGTTTTTTTTACTGGGACTCGTCTTTGTCACATTCCCTTTCTTTGTTTTCCAAAAAGATGATAAACCCTTTCAATTTTTTTATTTCAAATTGAACTTCGTACTTGTTTTCTCTATTTGATTTCTATTGTTTATTTAAGGTTCTTTATAAACTCTTTTTTTAAAGGATCGAAGTAGAAAAGGTTTTTTTATGATACTTCATCAGATGATTGTACAAGGAAAGTAAACTACTAGGTTTTAGAAAGGAAAGCCGGGAAAAAAAATCATAAATAAATATTTTTTGATTGGATCAAGAATCTCATTATGTATTGGGTGTGGATAAAAGATCTTCCTATGTTATACTATTAAATTCTTGACGATGAATCGATTTTATAGCTCCGATATTGTTATTCATGATATTTCTTTCATTCGATATCATAGAAATCTAATTCATCTGAGTGAGTTTACAAGCGAAAGATTTCTCATCTCTATGGGATTAAATCCCGAGATATTCCAAAGAAAAAAAAATAATAATAATAAACGATTAAATTATGGAAGTCAATATTCTTGCATTTATTGCTACTGCACTCTTCATTCTCGTTCCTACTGCTTTTTTACTTATAATTTACGTAAAAACCGTTAGTCAAAATGATTAATTTGAATACAATTTTACTATCAATGAAAAAAAAAAGATTTCAATTTCTCGTCTTAAATGAAAGGAATGCATTAGACTCAGTAGTAGTATCCTAAAGGGCCCGCTAGTATGGTAGAAAGAGATCTCTTTCTACCATACTAGCCATTATGGTTATTATAATGTATAAAGATACAAGTGAAATATATTAATATAAAGGAATACACCTATATCTCTCTTTTTCTTTATAAACGTCAATATAAATGAAATAGAATATGAAATGTATGTACATACTTTCTCAATTTCATTTGTTTGTTTGATCCATTTAATACAGATAATCCCAAACCGATAATCCCAATTCGATGGAAGCTTCTTCAGATTTCCAAAGGGGTTACCCCATGAATGGTTAACCGTGTAAACCCTGATATAAAAATAGCAAATGAGTCAATAAAACAAAACATAAATCCAATTTCTAAAAAAAAATCTTAAAAAAGTTGCCGAACGGTCTAGAAAACGAAAACAATTGATACAGGTTGATAGAGTTTGATTATTACCGCAATTAGAAGTATTTTTAGAGTCCACTTCGTCCCCACACTACGAGAGAGAGGGAAAATGTAAAAACTACCATTAAAGCAGCCCATGCGAGACTTACTATATCCATGTGAATTCTGCCCCCTATTTCTATGAATATGAAGAAACTATTCCATTATTGTTTACTAATAATAGTGAAATCACTGGTGCAGAGTCAAAAAAAGGGAGAGGCATTTGGTCACCATTGATGAACTACTCCAAAAATCCACTTATCTTATAATGAGTTATTCTTATTATAAAATTTCTAGTAGAATCGACAAGATGTAAACACAAGCAAACGGACATTTTTCGAAGTATCCAAGGAATCTGACTCACATGTAGAAAGAAGAAGACTTTTTCTTTCTTTTATCATTTTTTATTTTTTGAAGTAAAATGAAAGGCAATTCTTCATCTAATCTAATATTGATTGAATGTCGGAGCATTCCGAGACTTTCATGAGTCTATATCCAAAGTATCTTAGGTCCTTTCCAAAACTATTAATTTAATTCCCTCTCTGGCTATCCAATCTAATTGAAGACTCAGTAAGTGGAACTCAATTAGTAGTGGCAAGTAAAGATTTACAGATTTCCCTCCACTACTTTAAGTTTTCCTTGAATCTGATAGGCAAAACTTTAGGTTAGAGAATAGAACCTCGAGAGCCGGGGGCTTAGAATAACGAAAAGAAAGTATCAAGAGTCTTTTCCTATTCCTACGTTTGTTATTTAAAGTCTGTTGTTGAGGCGGCACCCGGATTTGAACTGGGGAAAAAGGATTTGCAGTCCCCCGCCTTACCACTCGGCCATGCCGCCAAAACGATAGAAACTAGATTCCAATTTGCTTTTTTTTTTCAACTCCGAAAAATATATATCTATAGATTTTCAGTCACAAAATATAGAATCCAGGACAAACCAGAACCATTAACTATTGACTGTAAATTCATGACCATTTTTGAATTAAAAAAAAAATCTACATTTTTTTATTTCTAATAATATTAAGAAAATCAATGGATTTATAACTAATCTACATTGAGTTTTTTCAATTAAAAAGAAATCTTCTTCAATTTCAATTATAACAGTAATGATGAGTATATGTAAACCCCAGAATCAGAACATACGTTACGTTGTGTTATAGAGCTATAGCTCTATAATGGGGTATTTTATCTCTCTAGGGATGCTTTTGAGGAGTAATTCTCAATAAATTTTTATATTTCAATTTTTCCCTTGAAGAGAAAATTTCCTTTTTGATAGAGCACAGCATGTGCTGTCCCAAACAGAACTGTACCACAATAAAAGAAGAAAAAGAGACATATATATCTGTGCATTTTTTTTTTATTTTAATAATAATAAAAATTAATAAATAAAAAAACACAAGTTTTCTTACCTACTTCAATTCAATGATATTCTAACTATTCTATTCAAAATGGGTAAAAATAAATCTCTTTTCCGCAAATATTTTTTTGAACAATGAAATGTGGTTAAAAAAAAAGTTTTCTATTTATTATATGTTTATCTGCTCGAACAGATCCAATGATGAATACATTTTTTATGGTATGCAATCGAATTGGAATATGTAATATCATAGGTGAAAATGAAATTACTTGGTTTTTCTAGTCTTTACAAAACTCCGTAAGTTCCAGCGGTATTTCTCAATTCTGTTCCATTTGGATCTATTTCTTATAAAAAAATTCCAATTGAATCTAGTCTCCGTTCATACGTATTTCATACATTCCATATATCTTGGAGTTGGATAAAATTTCATGTGATTCAGTAAACAGAATAGAAATTCCATTATTGTTAGATCGAATTCTATGGATATGATTCGGTGAAGAATGAGAGATGGGATGGGATTTTTTCAATAAACGGATAAATGGGAAATTCAAAAAAGATGCTTGGGGATGGAAAAGAGGGAACATCTACAATACCCGGATTTAATCAGATACAATTTGAAGGGTTTTATCGGTTTATTGATCAGGGTTTAATAGAAGAACTTTCGAAGTTTCCAAAAATTGAAGATATAGATCACGAAATTGAATTTCAATTATTTGTGGAAACATATCAATTGGTAGAACCTCTGATAAAAGAACGAGATGCTGTCTATGAATCACTTACATATTCTTCTGAATTATATGTATCCGCGGGATTAATTTGGAAAACCAGTAGGAATATGCAAGAACAAAGAATTTTTATTGGAAACATTCCTTTAATGAATTCCCTTGGAACTTCTATAGTAAACGGAATATACAGAATTGTGATCAATCAAATATTGCAAAGTCCCGGTATCTATTACCAGTCAGAATTGGATCATAACGGGATTTCGGTCTATACCGGCACCATAATATCAGATTGGGGAGGCAGGTTAGAATTAGAGATTGATAAAAAAGCAAGAATATGGGCTCGGGTGAGTAGGAAACAGAAAATATCTATTCTAGTTCTATCATCAGCTATGGGTTCGAATCTACGAGAAATTCTAGAGAATGTTTGCTACCCTGAAATTTTCTTATCTTTCTTGACCGATAAGGAGAAAAAAAAAATTGGGTCAAAAGAAAATGCTATTTTGGAGTTTTATCAACAATTTTCTTGTGTAGGTGGGGATCCAATATTTTCTGAATCCTTATGTAAGGAATTACAAAAAAAATTCTTTCACCAAAGGTGTGAATTAGGAAGGATTGGTCGCCGAAATATTAATTGGAGACTGAATCTTAATATACCTCAGAATAATATATTTTTGTTACCACGAGATATATTAGCAGCTGCCGATCATTTGATTGGGATGAAATTTGGAATGGGTACACTTGATGATATGAATCATTTGAAAAATAAACGTATTCGCTCTGTAGCGGATCTTTTACAAGACCAGCTCGGGTTGGCTCTGGCTCGTTTAGAAAATGTAGTTAAGGGAACTATCTCCGGAGCAATTAGGCATAAATTGATACCTACTCCTCAGAATTTGGTAACTTCAACTCCGTTAACAACTACTTATGAATCCTTTTTCGGATTACACCCATTATCTCAAGTTTTGGATCGAACTAATCCATTGACACAAATCGTTCATGGGAGAAAATTGAGTTATTTGGGCCCTGGCGGATTAACAGGGCGAACTGCTAATTTTCGGATACGAGATATCCATCCTAGTC